AGTAAGATGCCTGATTAAAGGGTTATTTTGATGTAATAAAAAAAGTAAATTATTTACTCTTACTAAATTTGAATACAATTTTTGGAGTTAAACCAAACCAAAAGAATTCAAAGTTCTTTATGCATTTTACATCTAATTGTAAAAAGATAAGCTAATTTAAGCTAATGGGCTCATAACTCATTTATGAATATTATTCTCTTTTTAATTTTAATAAATTCAACAAAAACAATATTTTTAATAATTATAATTATTAGAACAACAATAATATTATCATCATCAAATATTTTATTTTCTTGAATAAGAATAGAAATTAACTTAATTGTATTTCTACCCCTAATTTCTAAAAGAAAGAAAATAAAAGACCAAATCATAAAATATTTTATTATCCAAAGATTATCATCATCCATTTTATTATTATCTATTATTTTAAAATTTAAAGTTGAACCCCCAATAAACTTTGAATTAATAACAATAACAAGATTAATAATAAAAACAGGTATAATTCCTTTCCACTTCTGATTACCAACAATAATGGAAAAATTAAGATGAGAAAACTGCATAATCATAAATACATGACAAAAAATTTCACCAACAATTATATTTTGTCAAATAATTAAATTTAATATATTAATTATCCCCATAATTATTTCATTAATAATAGGAACTATTTCAATAATAAAAAACTCATCAATAAAAAAAATTTTAGCATTTTCATCAATTTATAATTCACCATGAATAATTTTATCTATATTAATTTCAAAATCAATATTTTTATTATTTTTCACATCATATTCAATAATTAATATTATATTAATAAACAAATTAAAAAAAAATAATATAATTTATATGAATCAAATAAACAAAAAAAACTCAATTATAAAATTTAGAATTATAATCAATTTAATTTCAATAAGAGGTATACCCCCAATACTAGGATTTTTCCCAAAATGAATAATCTTAACAAAAATTAATGAAATATCAATTATAATATCAATTTTTATAATTTTATCATCAATAATTTCTACATTTATTTACCTAAAAATAATTTCACCAATATTTTTACTACAAATAACAAAAAAAAAAATAAATAAATCAAAAAAATCAAATCAAATAGAATTAACAATTAATTTTCTAGGAACAATAATATTTATAATTCTTAAACCTAATTAAAGGATTTAAGTTAAATATTAAACTATTAACCTTCAAAGTTAAAAATATGTTATTGTTATAAGCCTTAGCTTATAAAGCATTTTTAGATTTGCAACCCAAAATTTTAATATAAGGCCATAATAATAAGAGGTTTATTAACCTTAAATAAATTTACAATTTACTACTTTAATCAGACATCCTATTGAAACATTCATGAAAAAATGAATGTTCTCAACAAACCACAAAGATATTGGTACCCTATATTTTCTATTCGGTTTATGATCAGGACTCCTAGGAACAATAATAAGAATAATTATTCGGATAGAATTATCACAACCAGGTTCAATAATTAAAAATGACCAATTATACAATACAATTGTTACATCACATGCATTCATTATAATTTTCTTCATAGTTATACCCATTATAATTGGAGGATTTGGAAATTGAATAATTCCATTAATAATTGGTGCACCAGATATAGCATTTCCACGTATAAACAATATAAGTTTTTGACTTTTACCATCATCAATCACACTATTAATTGCAAGAACATCAGCAGGTTCAGGTTCAGGAACCGGATGAACAATTTATCCCCCCCTTTCAGGACAAATTGCCCATTCAGGACCATCAGTTGATTTAACAATTTTTTCTTTACATATTGCAGGAGTAAGATCAATTCTAGGAGCAATTAACTTTATTTCAACCATTATAAATATACGATCAAAAGGAATAACAATAGATAAAATCCCCCTCCTTTGTTGATCTGTACTAATTACAGCCATTTTATTAATTTTATCTTTACCAGTACTAGCAGGTGCTATTACCATACTAATTATAGATCGAAATTTTAATTCATCATTTTTTGATCCATCAGGAGGTGGTGATCCAATCCTATACCAACACTTATTCTGATTTTTTGGACATCCAGAAGTTTATATTCTTATTTTACCCGGATTTGGATTAATTTCACAAATTATTATAATGGAAAGAGGTAAAAATATTACATTTGGACACTTAGGAATAATTTATGCTATGATTTCAATTGGAATTTTAGGATTCATTGTTTGAGCCCATCACATATTTACTATTGGAATAGATGTTGATACACGAGCTTACTTTACATCCGCAACTATAGTAATTGCAGTACCTACAGGAATTAAAATTTTTAGATGAATTGCCACAATTCAAGGTTCATTAAAAATAAATTCACCACAAATAATATGATCAATAGGATTTGTATTCCTATTTACAATAGGAGGATTAACAGGAGTAATTTTAGCTAATTCATCAATTGATATTGTTATTCACGATACATACTATGTTGTAGCTCATTTTCATTATGTACTATCTATAGGTGCAGTTTTTGCAATTATAGCAAGAATTATTCACTGATTTCCATTAATAACAGGAATAACAATAAATAAAAAATGATTAAAAATTCAATTCTTTTTAATATTTCTAGGAGTAAATATAACATTTTTTCCACAACATTTCTTAGGATTAGCAGGTATACCACGACGATATTCAGATTACCCTGATAACATATTTTTATGAAATTTTATTTCATCAACAGGTTCAATGGTATCAACTTTAAGAATTATAATGTTTATATTTATTATTTGAGAAACAATATTATTTAAACGTATAGTAATTTTTAAAAATAATAATTTATCATCAATTGAATGAATTATACAAACACCTCCACCAGAACATTCATTTAATGAATTACCAATCTTAAATAAATTCTAAGAGTGGCAGAAAAGTGTCATGAGCTTAAAATTCATTTATAAATAAATATATTTCCTTAGAAATAAGTACATGAATAAAAATAAACTTTATAAATAGAGCAAGACCAATTATAGAACAATTAATTATATTTCATGATTACACAATAATTATTATTATCTCAATTATATCAATAGTAATAATAATAATAATTATACTAAAATTTAATAAATTTAAAAGACGAAACATTATTGAAAATCAAAATCTTGAAACTCTTTGAACTATTATTCCAACAATTATATTAGTATTTATTGCAATACCATCACTTAAAATCTTATACATTATGGAAGAAATAATTAATCCATCAATTACAGTAAAAGTATTAGGTCATCAATGATACTGAACATATGAATATTCAGACAAAAAAAAAATAGAAATTGAATCTTATATAATTTACAAACCAAAAAAAAATGAATTCCGACTTTTAGAAGTTTCAAATCGAATAATTATTCCCTTCATAACTCAAACCCGAATAATTTTATCGTCATCAGACGTAATTCATTCATGAACAATTCAACCCCTTGGTATTAAAATAGATGCAATCCCAGGACGATTAAATCAAACATCAATTATATTAAAAAAACCAGGAATTTTTTTCGGACAATGTTCAGAAATTTGTGGTATAAATCATAGATTTATACCAATTTCATTAGAAAGAATCAACATAAAATTTTTTATTAAATGAATAAAAAATAATTAATTAATTTAAATTAACTTAACCATTAAGTGACTGAAAAGAAAGTAATGGTCTCTTAAACCAAAAAATAGTATTAATCGTATACTCTTAATGAAAGAAGTTAGTTTAAAGAAAACAATTATTTGTCAAATAAAAAATATATTAATATTTATACCTCTTGATTCCACAAATATCACCCATAATATGAACAACTATTTTACTTATTTCATATTTAATAATTATGCAAATATTATATAACCTATATTTTAACATTCAATTCAAAAAAAAAAATAAAATTCCTAAAAATAAAAGTATAAAAATTATAATTAAATGATAACTAGCCTATTTTCATCATTTGACCCATCAACAAATATTACACAAATAAATTGAATAATAATAATTCTAACAATTATTGTTATTCCTATAAACTTTTGATTAAAAAAATCACGATGACAAATTATTAAAAATAAATTAGAAAAAAAAATATCATTAGAATTTTCAAATTCCACTAACCATAAAGAAATAATTTTATTATCAATAAGAGTAATAATAATAATTTTATTAAACAACATTATAGGATTATTCCCATATAACTTTACATCCACGAGACACATTTCATTATCAATATCAATTTCAATCCCAATATGAATAATATTAATAATTTATGGATGAATAAAATTTTCAAAAAAAATATTTATTCATTTATTACCCTTAGGAACACCTTCACCAATTATACCAATAATAATTTTAATTGAAACAACAGGAAATATTATTCGACCTATTTCACTATCAGTACGATTAACAGCAAATATAATTGCAGGACATTTACTAATAACATTGTTAGGAAATTTAAACTGAACAAAAATATTGTGAATAATTTTACCTATACAAATTATATTAACAATATTTGAAACAGCCATTTCAATTATTCAAGCCTATGTATTTTCAACCCTAATTACTCTTTATTCTAGAGAAATTCCATATGAAAAAAAATCATCCCTTTCACATAGTTTCAAAAAGACCATGACCAATTATAACATCCATAAATATTATATCAATAATATTAGGTATAATCACATGAATATATAAAAAACAAATTATTCTTATAATATTAGGAACTTTATTAACTTTATCATGTTCAATTCTTTGATGACGAGATGTAAATCGAGAATCAACTTTTCAAGGAAACCATACAATTAAAGTAACAAAAGGAATAAAAATAGGAATATTATTATTTATTTTATCAGAAGTAATATTTTTCTTTTCATTTTTCTGAGGATTTTTTCATTCAAGTTTATCACCATCAATTGAAATTGGAATAAAATGACCCCCAAAATCAATTTATCCATTTAACCCCCTTGAAGTACCTCTTCTTAATACTATTATTTTATTATCATCAGGAGCGAGAATTACATGAGCTCACCATAGAATAATTAATAATAAAATAAATCAGTCTATTAAATCAATAATAATTACTGTAATTATAGGATTATACTTCTCAATTTTACAAAAATGAGAATATCAACAATCACAATTTACTATTTCAGACTCAATTTATGGATCAACATTCTTTATATCAACTGGATTCCACGGAATCCACGTAATTATTGGAACCTTATTTATTATAGTATCAATAATACGAATAAAAATAATATATATATCCAAAAATCACCATTTAGGAATAGAAACATCAGCATGATACTGACATTTTGTAGATGTTGTATGATTATTCCTTTACATTTCAATTTACTGATGAGGTAAATATTCTTTTAGTATAAAAAGTATATTTAACTTCCAATTAAAAGGTTTAAATTTTAAAAAAAAGAATAATTAAAATTATAATATCATCACTAATTATAGTAATTATTATTATTATTACATTTATAATTACAACAATAATATCAAAAAAATCAAAAATAAGACGAGAAAAAAATACTCCATTTGAATGTGGGTTTTCATCAATATCATCAGCACGTAAATCTTTTTCAACACACTTCTTTTTAATTGCAACACTTTTTTTAATTTTTGACATCGAAATTTCAATTATTTTACCAATATATTCAACAAAAATAACAATTTTAAAAGAATGAATACTTTCATCAACAATAATTTTAATAATTTTAATTTTTGGACTAATACATGAATGAAAGAATGGAATACTAGAATGATCAAAATAGGAATATAGTTAAATATAACATTTTCTTTGCAAGAAAAAAGTATTGAAATCCAATTATTCTTATATAAGTAAAGAAGTAAAATACAATTAATTTCGACTTAAAATTAGAGAAATATATCTCCATACTTAATAATTAATTGAAACTAATAATTTAAGTATTTCACTGTTAATGAAAATAAAGGTTTATAAACCCAATTAAAAGAATAAATTTTAAGAAGCTGCTAACTATCTTTATAGTGTTAAATCACTTTATTCTTGTTTATATAGTTTAAAAAAAACATTATATTTTCAATATAAAAATAAATAAATTTTATAAATTTACTTGAAAGATAATTCTATCTTAATATTTTCAATATTAAACTTTTACTTAAGCTATCCAAATTAAAAAAAAAAAAACACAAAAAAAAAAAAAAAAAAAAAAATTATAAAAATATAAAATCTATTATAAAAAAATTCTATTAAAAAATTAGAAACCCAATTTAAAAATCCCAACAAACCACCAGAAACAAAAAACTCAAATCAACCATTATCAACAATATTTATATAAAAAAATCTTAAAGAAAAAAATCGAGAAACAAAAAATCCAGTAGAAAAATAATTTAAATAAAATATAGAACCAAAAAAATAATAAATAAAAGAATTGCAAAAAAAATTTAAATTTTTTAAAAAATTAAAAAAAAAAAAAAAAGAAAAAATTACTATATAAATAGGTAATATCCTCATAAATAAATCAACAAAAAAAATAAAATCAATAAATAATCAATATATAAAAGAACCAATAAATAAAGAAAACATATATAATAAAAATATTGAAAAATTTATATAAAATCTATACTTAAAAGATAAAAGAGGGAAAAAAAAAATTCTTGAATAAAATATATAATAAGTTAAACGAATTCTATAAACTAAAGTTAAAATGATAGAAAAAATAAAGAAAAAAAAAATTAAATATCTTAATTCTCTTAAATATAAAAGTTCTAAAACAAAATCCTTTGAATAAAAACCAGAAAAAAAAGGAAATCCACATAAACAAAGTAAACTAATAAAAAAACAAGAAGAAACATAAGGACACTGATTTACTAATCCACCCATATAACGAATATCTTGATTACCAAAAAAACAATGAATAAAATAACCAGAACAAAGAAATAATAAAGATTTAAAAACAGCATGAATCAACAAATGAATAAAACATAAAGTTAAACAACCTAAAGAAAGAATAAAAAATATAAATCCTAATTGTCTTAAAGTAGAAAAAGCAATAATTTTTTTAAGATCATTTTCTAAAAATGCATTCATTGCAGAAACAAATATTGTAATTAAAGAAATATATATTAAAAAAAAAGTATTAAAATAAAATAAATAATTATTAAAACGAATAATTAAAAATACTCCAGAAGTTACTAAAGTAGAAGAATGAACTAAAGAAGATACAGGAGTAGGAGCTGCTATAGCAGAAGGTAACCAAAAACAAAAAGGAAATTGGGCTCTCCTTGTGAAGGAAGCAAATAAAATTAAATAAATAAAATAACTAGAATTTAAATCATAAAAATCATTGTATATAAAAAAATGTCAAGAACCAAAATTAAAAAAAAAACCAATTCCTAAAATTAAAAAAACATCACCAAACCGATTTATTAAAACAGTAACTATACCAGAATATAAAGATATATTATTTTGATAATAAATTACTAAACAATAAGAAACTAATCCCAAACCATCTCAACCTAAAAGAATACAAACCAAATCAGGAATCATAATAAAAAAAATTATTATTAAAATAAATATAAAAATAAAATAAAAAAAACGAATAAAATTTTTATCACCATTTATATATCCAATTCTATATATAAGAACTGAACCAGAAATTAAAAAAACAAAAGACATAAAAATTATAGAAATTCAATCAAATAAAAATACTAAAGTAAATAAAGAACCATTTATTTCAAAAATTGTTCACTCAAAAAAAAAAATAACATTATTTTCATAAAAGTAAATACTAAGAAAAAAAAACACAAAAAAAAAAAAAAAAAAAAAAAAAAAACAATTTAATCTAAATAACACGGCTCTACCTCAAAAGATCTCTGATACCACAAATCAGAATTTTTGTTAAACTAAAAGAGCATACTACTAATTTAAATAAAATTAAAAAAAATAAAATAAATCAAATATTATAAAAAAAATAGGATAAACATGTAAAATTAAAACAAAATATTCATGTAAATAACAATAACAACCAAATTTTAATAAACTTGAATTTTGACCATGTTGAGTCAAAAAAAAAATTGACAATCTATAACAAGCAGATAAAAATAAAATGAAAAAAATATAATATAAAGTTTTTATTCTTCAAGAAAAACAACTAATTACAATACAAATTTCGGAAAATAAATTAATTGAAGGAGGACAAGATATATTCATGATACAAAACAAAAATCAAAAAAAAGATAAAGATGGAAAAATTCTAATTATACCCCTTAAAATAAAAAATCTACGTCTTATAAAACGATTATATAAAATACCAACTAAAAAAAATAAACCTGAAGAAACAAATCCATGTCCTACTATAAAAATTAAAGAACCTAAATATCCTCATGATCTTATAGTAAATAAACCAACAATTACTATAGACATATGACAAATAGAAGAATAAGCAATTAATATTTTTAAATCTCTCTGAACTAAACATATTAATCTTACTAATAAACAACCTATTAATCTTAAACCAACAAAAAAATATCTTAATTCAAAAATAAAATTATATAAAAAACCCAATAAACGTATAAATCCATAACCACCTAATTTTAACAAAATACCAGCCAAAATTATTGACCCACCCACAGGTGCTTCAACATGAGCTTTAGGTAACCAATTATGTAAACCAAATATAGGAAACCTAACTAGAAAACAAAATAAAACAAAAAATATTAAAATTATTCTATCAAATTTATAATTTAAAAAATAAGAAAAATTACCCTTTAAATTATTTATGTAAAAAATAATTAACAAAAAAGGAAAAGAACCAAACAAAGTATAAAAAATTAAATATCAACCAGCATTTAAACGTTCTGGTTGATACCCTCAACCAAAAATAACTAAAAATACAGGAATTATTCTACCCTCAAAAAAAAAATAAAAGTAAAAAAAATCTATTACTGAAAATACAAATAATAAAAATAACAAAATAAAATTAATAAAAAAAATGTACAAATTTAAATAATTTATAAAAGATCTCAAAATAGATAAAGAAATCAATAAACAAATTCAAATTCTTAAACAAATAAAAGTAAAAGATAATTTATCAACACCAAAAATATAAGAAATTGAATAAAAATGTAAATGAAAAAAATTTTTTAAAAAAAAAAAAAAAAAAAAAAAAAAAATTCCATAAATATAATAAATTAAATTTAATATATAAATAACAGGAGTCATAAAAATTAAATATAAAATATATTTTAGCATATTCTTATTCCCATTAAATAATCTAAAGAACTTTTTCGTACTAAAAAAACAATTAAAGACAAACCTAATACACCATCACAAACAACTAAAACCAAATACAAAATTCTAAAAAAACTTTCATAACAAAAAAAAGAAAAATTAAAATAACATAATCCAAATAAAGAAACTGTTATAAATTCTAATATTAATATAGATATTAAAAAAAATTTACGAACAAAAAATAAACCAAAAAAGCCAGAAAAAAAAATTATTAATATTAATAACATAAGTTTTAATAGTTTAAAAATAAAACAATGATCTTGTAAATCATAAATAGAATATTCAACTTTAAAACAAAATCTATTTCAGTAAAGAAAAAATTTCTTCTTTAGTCTCCAAAACTAAAATTTTTTATAAAATACTTACTGAATAAAAATTATAATAATTATATTATCATTAACCTCACCAATTTTAAAACATCCTATTTCATTAGGTTCAACTTTATTAATTCAAACAATTATAATTTGTAATTATTTATCATCAAATTTTGAATCTTCGTGATATAGATACATTATCTTTATTACAATTATTGGAGGAATAATAGTTATATTTATATATATATCAAGAATTGCATCCAACGAAAAATTTAACATAATTAAAATAAAATTTATATTTTTAATTATTATTTTAACAATTATAATTATAATATTAGAAACCCCATTAACAAAATTTATTAGAAAAATAGAAGAAAAAAAAATAGTATTTCATGAATTAGAAGAGACTAAATCAACATTTAAATTCTTCAATTTTAATAAAATAAATATTACAATATTAATAATAATAATTTTATTAATTTCAATAATCTCAATTACCAATATTTCATCTTCATTTGAAGGACCATTAAAAAAAACTTATGTTTAAACCAAATCGAAAAAAAACATTTATTAACAATTTTATTATTGATTTACCTTCCCCATCAAATATCTCATCATGATGAAATTTTGGTTCACTATTAGGATTATGCTTAATAATACAAATTATTACAGGTATTTTCTTAGCAATACATTACACCCCAAATATTAATCAAGCATTTAAAAGAATTATTCACATTATACGAGATGTAAATTATGGATGATTAATACGAAATATACATGCAAACGGAGCCTCAATATTTTTTATTTTTATTTATTTACATACAGGTCGAGGATTATATTATGGATCATATAAATTAAAAAAAACCTGAATATCAGGAACAATAATTATATTAACACTTATAGCAACAGCATTTATAGGTTATGTATTACCATGAGGACAAATATCATTTTGAGGAGCCACAGTAATTACAAACTTAATTTCAGCAATTCCATATTTAGGAGAAATAATTGTTAAATGAATTTGAGGAGGATTTGCAATTGATAACCCTACACTTAATCGATTTTTTACTTTTCACTTTATTTTACCATTTTTAGTTACAATAATAGTAATTTTACATCTTATTTTTTTACATGAAACAGGTTCATCAAATCCTATTGGATCAAAAAATAATATTGATAAAATTCCTTTTCATCCATACTTTACAATTAAAGACATGTTAGGATTTGTAATTGCATTATCAATTTTTTCCTTCATTATTAACTCTTCACCTTACATATTAATAGACCCAGAAAATTTTTCCATAGCAAATCCTATAATTACACCAATTCATATTCAACCAGAATGATATTTTCTATTTGCATATGCAATTTTACGTTCAATTCCTAACAAATTAGGAGGAGTAATCGCATTAATTATATCAATCCTAATCTTATTATTTTTACCAATTTCAATAAATAATAAATTTCAAAGAAATATATTTTATCCAATAAATAAAATCTGTTTCTGAATTTTAGTAAATTCATTCATTTTATTAACATGAATTGGTGCACGACCAGTAGAAGAACCCTTTATCATTACAGGACAATTATTAACTATTACCTATTTCATAATATTTATTATTATACCAATATTATCAAAAAAATGAGATAAAATTTAAATAGTTTATAAGCTATAAGCAATATATCTTGAAAATATAAGAAAGAAAAATATTCTATAAACTTAAATAATTAAATAAAAATACTAAAAAAAATGAAATAAATATAAATCTTTAAATATAAAAAATAAATAAAAAAATTTATAACTACTGGTAAATAACATTTTCAAGATAAATATATTAATTTATCATAACGATATCGAGGAAAAGTACAACGAATTCAAACAAATGAAAAAAGAAAAAAAACAAACTTTAAATAAAAAGTTAATTTAAAAGCATCACCCCCAAAAAAAATTAAAACTATAAAAAATCTTAAAAATATTATATTTATATATTCAGACAAAAAAAATAAAGAAAATATAAATGATCTATATTCAACATTAAATCCAGATACTAATTCTGACTCACCTTCAGAAAAATCAAATGGAGAACGATTTGTTTCAGCCAAAGAACAAGAAAAAAAAATTAAAAATAAAGGAAAACAACAAAATACTATTCATGTATAACATTGAACATAAATAAAATTTATAAATCTAAATCTCTCCAAAAAAATTACAAAACATAAAACAATTAAAAAAAAACAAACTTCATAAGAAATTCTTTGAGCAATTGAACGTATACAACCTAATATAGAATATATAGAATTTGAACATCAACCAGCAATTATAATAATGTAAACCCCTAATCCAGAACAACAAAAAAAAAATAATATTCCATAAATAAAACTAATTATATTAAAAAAAAAAGGATATAAAAATCAAAATAATATTGAAATTATTAATCCAAATATAGGAATTAAATAATAAATAAAATAATTACCAAAATTTATGTAATAAAACTCCCTAGAAAATAATTTTAAAGCATCAGAAAAAGGTTGAAAAAGACCTAAATAACCAACCCTATTAGGACCTTTACGAAACTGAACATAACCTAAAATTTTTCGTTCAAATAAAGTAAAAAAAGCAACACCTACTAATAAAAAAATTATTAAAAAAAAAGTTCTAAAAAAAAACATTTACTGAATGTAATATAAAATACATTTTTAAATTCTAAATTTAAAGCACTTATCTGCCAAATCAGTAAAATAAAATTTTATATTTTAAAAGTCCTTTCGTACTAATTAAAATTTTAAGAAGATAGAAACCAACCTGGCTCACACCGGTCTGAACTCAGATCATGTAATTTTTTAAAGGTCGAACAGACCTAAAATTGTAAAACCTACCCCACAACTTTAAATTAATCCAACATCGAGGTCGCAATCAAACTTATAGATATGAACTCTCCAAGAATATTACGCTGTTATCCCTAAGGTATCTATATATTATAATCAAAAATTAAAGATCAAATTAACCAAAAATAATTGTAAAAAAAAAATAAAGTTTAAAAATTTATTTATCACCCCAACAAAAAAAATAATATTAATTTATAAAAAAACTACAAAAAAAATAAATTTAATTAATTTTAAAGATCTATAGGGTCTTATCGTCACTCTCAAAAATTTAATCTTTTTAAATTAAAAATAAATTTCAAAAATATTTAATTAATAAAGTTATTTTTTCATTTAACCATTCATTCCAGACTCCAATTAAAAGACTAATTATTATGCTACCTTAGCACAGTTAATATACCGCGGCTATTAAAATAAATTTCATTGAGCAGGCCTGACTTAAAATAAAATCTACAAGACATGTTTTTGTTAAACAGGTGAAAAATAATAAATTGCCGAATTCATAAAAAAAATTTTTAATTTTACTAATTTAATCATTATTATTATTATAAAAATTATTATTAAAAAACTAATAAAAAAATAAATAATTTTAAAAACTCATTAAAATTTTTTACAAAATTAATATCAAAACAAATTTTAAGTCTAGATAAAATAAGCAATTTAAATAAAAATTATAAAAATTTAATAAGATTATCCCTACTAAACCTAGAAATTCTTAAAAAATAAATAAATAATTATTTTCAAAAAAAAATCCCTAATTAAATTAATTTCTTAGTTAACTAGATATAAATTTAAACTAATTTCATTTCAAATCCAAAAATTTTTTCTATATAATTATGAAACATTATAAAATCAAAAACTCTTAAATCATAAATTTTCGAGAAAATAAAATAAATTAAAAAATTTAATTAACCCTGATACAAAAGGTACAAAATAAAAATCTTCTTTTTTCCAAAAAAAAAAGTTCCTATACAGTAAAATAAACTATAAAAAAATAATTTATTAAAAAATTAATAAACAAAAAAAAAAATTTAATTAATAAAAAAAAACAAATAAAAAAATAAAATAAATCTATTCAAAAAAGTTATTATTAATAACTAAATTTTTATTGTAAATAAAAATAAAATTTTCTGTTTCTAGATACACTTTCCAGTACATCTACTTTGTTACGACTTGTCCCAATTTATGGGAATGACGGGCGATATGTACATTAATAAGAGCTAGATTCAAAAATTTAAATAAAATTTTTTACTTTTAAATCCAATTTCATATTTTAATAAAAAAAATAATCAAAAAAAAAATAATTAATGTAACCCACAATAACCTATATATAATTGCACCTTGACCTAACATAAATAAAAAAAAATATTAAGAAAATAAATTATCATTACATTCAACGACAGAGATATACAAAAAAATAAAGGTAAAATTTATCGTGGATTATCATTTAAAATGCAGGTTCCTCTAAAAAGATTTAAAAACCGCCAGATTCAATAAATTTCAATAAAAAATTACTCACTAGAATTTTACTACTCGACTAAAATAACAGGGTATCTAATCCTGGTTTAAAATATAGATTAAACAGAATATAAATATATATATTTATAATAAATTTCACCTAAATTAAAAAAAAAAAAAAAAAATTCTGAAAACTAAAAAAAATTAACTTAATCATGAGATATAACCGCGAATGCTGGCATAACATTTTTCTGACTTAAAATTAAATTTATCAAAATAAAATATTAATTTAAATTAAAACTAAACACTGAAAATATAAAAATAATCTTTTAGAAATATAAATCTTCAATAAAGTTACATGCAAAAAAATTTAAAAATTAATTTAATAAACAAGAATCAAATTCTTTATATGAAAATTTTGTATCGTGGAACAAATCGGCTCCTTCCGAAAAAAACCACTCATGCACCCCCATCCTATACATTTCGTCAAATCAATACTAAAGAGAACATTTAATTGAATTAAATTATCGCCCCCACAATAATTGTTATTCCCTACTTTTTGATTCTATATGAAAATTTTGTATCGTGGAACAAATAATATAAAATAACAGTTAAAAATTTAAATTTATTATAACTATAATAAAATATTTTATATATAATATAAAAATAAATAAACATTATTTATAATAATATATTTTATATATAATATAAATCTTGAATATATTATATGAATATTAATAATAATATATTTTATATATAATATAAATCTTGAGTTTATTAAATAAATATTAACAATAAAATATTTTATTATATATATAACCTTTATACAAACAAGTTTTTTTTTTTTTTTTTTTTTTTTTTATGTATTTATATCAATATAACATAAAATACATTTAATGAAATTATTTAATTAATAATAATAGTTTTAATGATAATAATTTATTAATAAACCTTTTATCTATAATATTGAGCATTTATAATTAAAATATTTATATTATATATAAAATATAAGTAAAAATGTCTTATATAATATGGAAAAAAATTATTTGACGTAAATATTTAAAAGAAATATATATTTACAATTTAATATGACTTAAAAAAAAATTGATATTTGTCAATGAAAAGTCATATTTTAGTCTGACCTGCTCAAAATAACAGTTATCATTATTAATTCAAAGAAATTTATTTAAAATTGAAAAATAAAAATTTATCTATTTATTAGTTATAAAAAATTATTATTTTAAATATTAATTATCATGAAATTTCATAGACTGCATCAATAAAGTTTTATAATAGATATTTTAGGTATTTTTCGATAATATAACAATAATGAAAAGAAATTATTAATCAAATTGAAAAATTAATTTCAAGATTATTGGAATAAAAAGGTAATAAGAATCAAATAAACGAGTATTATTCCCCAAAATAACGAATAATTAATGCTCAATTATTGGTTGGCAACGAGGAAAAGAGATAATAAAATGAGAACAATAAATTAAACAATATAATAATATTTATAGTTATAATAAGCAAGCATATTTATGAAATGTGAACAATAAAATTATAAAATAAAAATAAAATAATCAATCTATTCTCTTTATATAAGGTTTAAGAGATGCTACATTATAGATTTTTGTTCTATTTCCTATCCTAATATTGCGACAACATTAGTCTACTACTTTATCAGGGCCATGGAAATGTAACATTAGTTTTATATTCTTAGCATTGATTTTGCTTGCTAAGTCATAATTTCTGACCAGCACTGGGTCTCCAATATTAAATGATATTTCAGATTAAAAAGATCGCCGCAGATTTTAAATTAACACTGTTATATATGTAAATTAAATTGGGGCAATAAATTTTCCTTGAAGACGGAGGCTACAAAAATTCTGATTCCGATTTTTTAATAAATATTTTATAATTGGGCTTTGCCCTTATTTTATATTAAATAACATATTTCGTTTTTAACCTTTTCAGTTCGGTTATTAAATTTTGAATGATTACCAATTAAACAAAAACATCTGTTTACATAAATAAAAAAATATAAAACTAAATCATTTCTTCTTCCTAGTCACCTATCATATATGATGTTACATTATTCCCTCTGTCTTAAATAAAAAAAAAAAAAAAAAAAAAAAAAAAAAAAATAATATTAATGTAAATATTTATTATATATATATATATATTATTATTATTATTAATAATATAATAATATTAATGTAAATGTTTATTATATATATATATGTATATTAATATTATTATTAATAATATAATAATATTAATGTAAATATTTATTATATATATATATATATATTATTTATCTTTTTTTATTTATTAGTATATTAATATTTTTATATTCTTCATATTATTAATAAAATATTTTATTATAAATTAAAAAAATTTTAACCAATAAAAGATTCAATTTCCATTTTTTTCTAAAAAATACTAAAAAAACCCAACTTTTGCCAAAAAAACCCCAACTTTTGCCAAAAAAACCCCAACTTTTGCCAAAAAAACCCCAACTTTTGCCAAAAAAACCCCAACTTTTACCAAAAAAACCCCAACTTTTGATAAATATAAACCTTAAAAATATAAATATTTACATTAAATTAACATTTAAATTTTAAAATATACAAATTTATTTATAAATTTAAACTTTAAAGTAACGTATTACTTTTAAATTGTAAAGAATATA